AATGGCCGATACTACTGGAAGGATTCCTCTTTGGCTGATAGGTACTGTAGCTGGTATTCCTGTGATCGGTTTAATAGGTATTTTCTTTTACGGGTCATATTCCGGATTGGGTTCATCTCTGTAGTAATCAGATGAACCGGATTGTAGACATGAAAAAGTAAGAACTCAGCGGTACCTTACGGCTCTAATAAAAGAAAGGGGGTAAGGTACCGCTAAGTTCTTACTCTTAGAGTGAGATGAGCCTTTGATCTATTCCATAACATACAAATTGGAAAGTTATCTAGTCAACATAATCAAAATATTCTATTCGTAGCAATAACAAAATAGATCCTTTGCTCTGATCTTTCAAACCACTCTATTCCTTTGTTTCTTATGATGTTTTTGAACAATGGAATTGAATCTATTTCTATTGATTGATTTCTAGGCTCTCAAGAAAGAATCAATTTATTTTCTGAATAATTATATGGATTGAAATATGGATTTAAACAACTAAGACGTCCTGTAAATTATTTCTATACTAAACTAATAGAACCTTACTCTATAAAAAAAAGATAAAAAAAACTGTGATGAAATAAAAAACAAGGATTTGGGTATGCGTAAAAATAGAATCTAATCCGCTTTTCAAACAAAAAAGTCAAAGTCAATTTTTTTGTTTGAAGAATTTTTCTTTTTTTTAGAATATAAAAGAAAAATCGAAATTAAGTTATACGTTAAAGTTAATTGAATAATAGAAGAAGTTCCATTTGCTCAATGAATTACTCACCCCTAACCCTTTTTGTTTGTCTACTACTTTTTATGAATCTAAACAAAGGAGTTCCAATAGACCCGGAAAATAAGAAATAGTAATCTTTGACGAACAAGAGAAAAATCATTATTATTTCGATACAAGACGACACAAGAAAGGGTAGAAAGTCCTTTTTCTTGTGTCGAATAGAAGATTAGTAAGACTTACAATCCCTCCTAGACGTATCTGTTCCTTTCATTTATCCCGTCCTTACCTTGTATCCTCTTACATTGTTTTTGTATCCCTATTGTCTAGTGCTAGGAATGGGAGACAAGTAATGAATTCCATACATCTCGCAAAAACAGTATAAACAAAGGGATTTACAGAATTTTTTGATCATACATATTTAATCGTATTGATCGACAAGAATTCCGCACTTTTTACCAACCTGATGATAAGGAATCTCTGGAGCTAGAAATTCATTTCGTATAATTGAACCTTTTCAAACTGTTTCTTTTTAAGAACTAAAAAAATTTGTGCTAAAATAACAGACGCCAAGAAGAACAAAAGGCCTTGAGCGCGTAATGGATCTTGAAGCACTATTTCTGCATCTCCCTGACCAAACCCCCCTACATTAGGATTGCTTGTTAACGGTTGATCAAGCTTGATGGATTCGCCTTCTGAAACAAGAAGTTCTGGTCCTGGAGGTATAATATCAACCACTTGGTGTCCATCCGATGCATCAACTATGGTTATTTCATATCCTCCTTTTTCTTTACGTACTATTTTGCTTACTATACCCGCGGATGTAGCATTATAGACTGTATTGTTACTCTTGCTCCCATCAGGATAAATCTGACCCCTTCCCCTGTTCCCACCTACATATATGGGATATTTTAAGAAGTGAGCGTCTTTCTTCGTAGCAGGGTCGGGGGAAAGAATAGGAAAGACGATTTCACTATATTTCTGACCTGGAACAGGACCTATGACAAGAATATTTCCTTTATTGGGACGATAATTCTGAAAAGACAGATTTCCTATCTTTTCTTTCACCTCGGGAGAAATACGATCGGGGGGGGCTAATTCGAACCCCTCGGGTAAAATAAGAACAGCCCCCACATTCAAAGACCCTTTTTTACCATTAGCAAGAACTTGTTTCAGTTGCTTATCATAAGGAATTCGAACAACTGCTTCAAATACAGTATCAGGAAGTACAGCTTGCGGAACTTCAATATCCACAGGCTTATTAGCTAAATGGCAATTGGCACATACAATTCGCCCAGTTGCTTCTCGTGGATTTTCATAACCTTGCTGCGCAAAAATGGGATACGCATTTGAAATAGATGTTCGAGTTATTACATATATCATGATCGATACAGAAATAGATCGAATGATCCGTTCCTTTACCCAGGAAAAAGTATTTCTATTTTGCATGATCCAATCGTTGATCCAGGAATTTCTACAATAAATTAGATAGGTAGCTAGTATAGTTCCCTATCCACAAGTCTGCCATTGTACTGAAATAATTCTACTGAAATAGGACGAATACCTTGAAGAGGTAGAAGTATAAAGAAAAAGTCAAATGGAAAATGCTTTCTTTATACGCGAATCAAAATTTTGATTGATATCAGGAGATCAAATAAGTTCTTCATTCATTCATTGAATGATAAATGACTACAAGCGAAGGAGATATGCGATTTAAAAAGCGGAAGATACAATATTTCACAATTGTATCTAGAATAACTGGAAAAGTAGAAACAAGACCAGATATAATTTGGTCGTTATGAGCCAATCCAAAATCATTGTAGATTGAACCAATCATTAGTTCCCAACCATGTGTCGAGTGAAATCCGATCCATAAATCAGTAACTAAAAGAATCGAAAAAGCTTTTATTGTGTCACTTAAGTTATAGAAGAATTCCTGAACCCAAGAGTTAAAAATGACAAGTTCTTCATTACCCAAAATAAAATAACCACTTAGAATAGCGAAACAGATTATATTTGTCGAAAAATGCAAAATGATATGGAGATGATACTCATTGTGTGTTTTGACCAATTGTATCGTTTCCTTGTGTATTCCTATACGAAGCTTTTGTATATGCGTCTCTGGGTATTCTTTTATCATTTCGTCCAACAAGAAAAGTTCTTCTAATTCTAGGAATTTTTCTAGAACATTTTTCTCTTGAATATCATTCAAAAAAGTTTCGGATTGTCTAGTATTCCACCAATTAATAACCCAAGGTTCCAGACTTTTTTGAAAGGAGAGAGAGACCGACCAGGGCAAAAATACTATAGATGCAAGATATGGGAGGGAAGTCAATGCTTTCTTTTTTTTCATTTTTGATTTGTGCATTGTTAATGAACTGCTTCATTTATCAACTCTATTTGATCTGATGTTTCTCTAAAGCACAAGTTCTATAACAAGGTATCGAACCTATGGATCTATTCCCATTTTTGTATATTTGTTAAAATAATTTAGTCCTTAGATCTAGAAGGAATATAGAAATAGAATAAGCGCCCCTTTTCGGATGAAAAAAAAAAAAACTAGAAATATATATCAAAAATATATATATGAAAGTAAATAGATAAAGGAAATAAGATTTCCGGATATCTCAATCGGACAAATTCGAAAGAATTTCATCTGCATTTGTTCCTTTCGATAAATACTCCAAAAATCCACTTGAAGTAACGAATCGGATTTTAAGACAAAAAACCCTCCCGGATTAATTCCATTAATTATTTCGAAATGTTGCACCGTCTAAGCACAGTACAGGAATACGATAACGATATCAGTTCAAAATCTGAGGCCTAACCTAAAAGAATGAATTCTGTATTACGAAAAAAATATTCGGATATTTGATGAATTCATACTTAGTTCGGTTCATTTCAAAATACTTCAATTGGTACGCGCAAGAAATAGGCCAATTCGGCAGCTTTTTTCTCAATTTCTCGCGGAGTCAAATTCTCATCAGTACGCGTCAAGGGAATGGTTCCTTGGCCTCTGATTTCCATATAAAGAATACGACGAGGAAAAAGACCCTCTTTAACCTCCAGTCTGATTGATTGGATATCTTTCATAAAGAAGCGAAGGAAGATGCGACGATTTATTCCAGGGAATCCCCAACGAAAAATACACATTATTCCTTCTTTTCTATCGAATCGGTCATAACCACTACCTACATTCCATGAAATTGTGCACCACAAATAGGAACTAATGAATAGACCCGCGATCCCATAGAAAGACATCACGATCCCTTGTGGAAAAAAAATGATTTGCTGAGATGGAAATCCGGGTATCAGATTCCTACTAAGATAACTGGAAGTTCCAACCAATAAGAATCCTAGTGAACCTAAAAAAAGGATACAGGCCCAGAAAAAATTACTTGCTTTTCGAGACCCTCGTATAAGCTCTATCCATATATGTTCTGATCGCCAGTTCATACTATACTAGATCCAGTTGCATTCGATTGGAATTGAGAAAAAAAAATTTGACTTTTCTTGATGCCGAAGTAACTTTCATCAACTAGCACTAGTCTGATATGAACCATTAGGAGTAATTGGTTAGATACATTGACTTTCTATTATAAAAATATTCGCCGATCATTTTTAACCAGATATACCCGCATATCCATGCATTTATGCAGATATCATGTATCCGCATGCCTTTCATTTGTATTCGTAAAAAGCCACATATTGTACCATATTACACTAAAAAAATATCTGTATTATGATTCAGTGTTGAAATAAATTAATGAAATTTGGTCCCATACGATATGATATCGTATCTAGACAATCTTATTTTTTTGGACATGAAGAAATAAAGAAGCCATTGCAATCGCCGGAAATACTAGGCCCACTAAAGGGACAAAAATAGAGGGTAAGTTAAGATCTGTCATAGAATGGGTACCTCGATTTAATATTTGTACCTATTATAAAGATATCTTATGATAAGTATAAACTATTATAAATAATATTTAAGTAATTAATAAGTGCAAGGAATGAGAACTAAATGAAGTGTACCTATTCATCTTTCTACACGAATATGTAGGATAATGCGATTTAAGTTTAAGAAATTTTATATTATCCCATCCTTTTTTTCTTTTATTCTTTCTATCTTTCGAAAAAAAAAAAGTTTTTTATTAATTTATTAAAATTAAAGAGTTTATTATAAGTTCGCGACTATAACTAAACTAATTCAATCCAACAAACAGGGATTTCTAGTAAAAAATGGGAGTTCTTGTTAAACATAGAAATCGCTTCTATTCTACTTCTATTC